TAAAATAAAAAATAACTTGCATAATTTAATCTTATTAATTTTAATTATTGTTAACTAAACGGGTAAGTGAAATTAGTATTTTATTGCAATCTTATATAATAAGAATTTAATGTTGTTATAATTATATATATATTAATAGGATATAATATATATATAAATAATAATAGGTTATTAATATATAATTAAATATAGAAATGAAATAAAATTTAAAGAAAGAATTAATAAATATATATTAATATATTAAATATTTATATATATAATTAAATATTATATAATAAGAATTTAATGTTGTTATAATTATATATATATTAATAGGATATAATATATATATAAATAATAATAGGTTATTAATATATAATTAAATATAGAAATGAAATAAAATTTAAAGAAAGAATTAATAAATATATATTAATATATTAAATATTTATATATATAATTAAATATTATATAATAAGAATTTAATGTTGTTATAATTATATATATATTAATAGGATATAATATATATATAAATAATAATAGGTTATTAATATATAATTAAATATAGAAATGAAATAAAATTTAAAGAAAGAATTAATAAATATATATTAATATATTAAATATTTATATATCTATTAATATAAATCTATATTTGATTTTCCTTGTTTTATTAAAGCTTATTTTTCTGAGATAAAAGATATTTGTATGCATGTTAAACTCTAAAAAAATTGAATGACCCCTTTTTTTTTTGGGTTTTATGCATTTTTAGGATGGGGAGGGAGATTTCGAAAATACTAGTTTTTATTTTTTCTTGCAAATACTTCATCTAATATAAATCTATATTTGATTTTCCTTGTTTTATTAAAGCTTATTTTTCTGAGATAAAAGATATTTGTATGCATGTTAAACTCTAAAAAAATTGAATGACCCCTTTTTTTTTTGGGTTTTATGCATTTTTAGGATGGGGAGGGAGATTTCGAAAATACTAGTTTTTATTTTTTCTTGCAAATACTTCATCTAATAAAATAATTAACTATATTTTTTTGACTAACAAATTATTGTGAGTTTTATTCTTGCTAAATAATCTTTTTATTTTTATTTTATATACCATTTTTGGGCTTTCTAAAAGAAGAATTTTGTAGTATAAAATATTGTTTGTTAAGTTAACTTAGATACAGTAAATTATGTAGATTCGGTTAAATTCGTGCCAGCATCCGCGGTTATACGATTGAGTCAAAAGATTATTATTGGTTAGTAGTATTTATTTAAATTCTTATTATTGTTTGTAATTTTAGGTTAAATTTATATTGTTTTATAAATAATATATATATTCATGATTCTACGAAATTTAGATCATAGACAAGGATTAGATACCCTTTTATACTAGACGTTAATATATTACCTGGGTAGTAATAGTTAAGTTCTTGAAACCCAAAGAATTTGGCGGTATTTTAGTCTTTTCAGAGGAACCTGTTGTGTAATCGATAATCCACGTTTTTATTTACTTATGCTTGTACTCAGTTTTTATACCTCCGTCATAAGAATATTTTTTTAGAATTAATTTTCTTAATTGTTAAATACATATATGTCAGGTCAAGGTGAAGCTTATGCATAAGTACTAATGGGTTACAATAAATTTATTTATACGGATTTTTTAATTTATATTAAAATTAAAGGTGGATTTGTAAGTAAAGTTAATTAATTAATTTTCTTGATTTTAGCTCTAAAATATGCACACATCGCCCGTCGCTCTCATAATAAAGTGAGATAAGTCGTAACATAGTAGATTTATCGGAAGATGTATCTAGTAAGTAAAATACAAACTAAAGTTCTGTTAGAGAACATTTCATTTACACTGAGAAAGAAACTGTGCAACCCAGTTTAGTTTGAAAAAACTTATTTACTGTCTCTTTTTTAATTTTTTAAAGGAAGTATCTTTTTATTTAGTACATTTATGGAAATTTATATATTAGTAATAGTTTATTAGTACTGTGAAGGAACATTGAAATATTTTGAAAATAAATTTTTGATAAAGTATATTTTATTTATAGTACCTTTTGTATCAGGGTTGATCTAATTATTTAAGTTATTTTGTTTTCTCGATTTTATAAGAGCTAAAAAGTTAATAAGTTTACTGTAATATAATTATCTTTAATATTTTTTAGTAGAGAAATTCTATTCGTTTATAATTGTATCTAGTTTTTTAAGAAATAAATTAAATTTAGCCCCAAAAATTACTTTTTTCTTTTTGATAATTTATTTTTTGGGTTAAAATTAATAGGGGATAAGCTCTATTTTTTACTATAATTACCTCAATTTTATAAATTTAGTAGGACTAAAATCAACCATCTTTGAAATTACGTTATAGTTTAATTTATTATTATTTAATTTTTTTTCTTTTAGTTATTTATTAAAATTATTTATTTAACTTTATTTTAATTGAAATAATGATTAAATTAGTATAATTTTGTTGTTGGTTTTTAAAATATTTTATATTGTAATTAAGGAACTCGGCAAATTAAATTTCCGCCTGTTTATCAAAAACATGTCCTATTGTATTATTTAATAGGTCTGGCCTGCCCAGTGATAATTTCAACGGCCGCGGTATATTGACCGTGCAAAGGTAGCATAATCATTAGTCTTTTAATAGGAGGCTGGAATGAAAGGTTTAACGAGAAATTGACTGTCTCAATTGCAATCTTGAATTTATCTTTTGAGTCAAAAGACTTAAATATAATTGGTGGACGAGAAGACCCTATAGAGCTTGACAATTATTTTTTTATATTTACTTAGACTGAAATTATTTATTTATATTAAAAAAATTGTTTTGTTGGGGTGACAATAAATATATATTTAACTTTTATCATAGTATTAACATTAATTTATGACTTTTGGATCCAAAAATTTTGATCATTAGACTAAGTTACCTTAGGGATAACAGCGTAATCTTCCCTCAGAGTTCATATTTACGGGAAGGGTTGCGACCTCGATGTTGGATTAAGATAATAATTAGGTGCAGTAGCTTAATTAATAGGTCTGTTCGACCTTTAAATTCTTACATGATCTGAGTTCAGACCGGTTTAAGCCAGGTCGGTTTCTATCCCCAATTTAATATCAGTTATTAGTACGAAAGGACCATAATTGAAAAATATTTTTTATGTTTTGAATTTTATTACTATTTTGGCAGAAAAGTGCTATGGATTTAGAATTCATCTATGTAGGTTAACTTCCTACAAATAGTACTTGTATTTAAATGATGTTATTTTAAGATTTTTAGGAGGTATTTTGTTAGTTATCTGTGTTTTGGTAGGAGTTGCTTTCTTAACATTATTAGAACGAAAGGTTCTTGGTTATATACAAATTCGTAAGGGCCCAAACAAGGTAGGTTATTGTGGTATTTTACAACCTTTTTCTGATGCTGTAAAGTTGTTTAATAAGGAGCAGACTTTTCCAATGAGCTCTAATTATTTACCTTATTATTTCTCTCCTATTTTTAGTTTATTTATTTCGTTGTTTTGTTGAATAACTATGCCTTTTTATTTTGGTCTTTTTAGTTTCAATTTTGGTTTATTATTTTTTCTTTGTTGTACAAGTTTAGGTGTTTATACTGTTATAATTGCTGGATGATCTTCAAATTCTGTTTATGCTTTATTGGGAGGATTACGTGCTGTTGCTCAAACCATTTCCTATGAAGTAAGATTAGCTTTGATTTTGATGTCATTTATTTTTTTATGTGAGGGTTACTCTTTATCTAGTTTTTACACTTATCAGGATTATATTTGATTTTCTTTCTTGTGTTTTCCTTTAATAATTATTTGGTTTGCTTCCTGTTTAGCTGAAACAAATCGTACTCCTTTTGATTTTGCTGAAGGGGAATCAGAGCTTGTTTCCGGTTTTAATATTGAATATAGAAGAGGAGGATTTGCATTAATTTTTATATCTGAGTATGCTAGTATTTTATTTATAAGAATATTATTCGTGGTAATTTTTATAGGATGTTCAGTTAATTCAATTTTATTTTTTTTTGAAGTTACTTTAATTTCTTTTTGTTTTATCTGGGTTCGTGGTACTTTACCGCGTTATCGTTATGATAAATTGATATACTTGGCTTGAAAAAGCTTTTTGCCGGTATCTTTAAATTACTTAATTTTTTTTATAGGGTTAAAAATTTTTATTTTATCCTTATTAATTTAATGTATAAAAAGTAGTATGAAAAACTAATAAAGAATTTTCTTTATCTTATGCTTTCAAAACATATGCTTCTTAAAGCTTATTAGTTTTAATTCATAATATTATCTCAAATTTTCATAATTATAGGGTGTAGAATGTAAAATGAAAAATATACTACAGTTAGTACCTGACCTGTAAGGATATAAGGGTCTTCAACTGGTCGAGCCCCAATTCATGTTAATAGTACTACAGTACTTACTATTGATCAGTATAGTATTTGATTAATTGGATAAAATTGTAGGCCTCGAAATTTACTTTGATATAAAGGTATAATAAATAAAATGGCAATAGATATTACTAAAGCAATTACTCCTCCTAACTTATTTGGAATAGAACGTAAAATTGCATAAGCAAATAAAAAATATCATTCGGGTTGAATATGTACTGGGGTAACTAGAGGATTAGCTGGGATAAAATTATCAGGATCTCCTAGTATATAAGGATTAATTAAAGATAAAAGCACTAAAGATATAATTAGTACTATAAATCCTACTACATCCTTCCACGAAAAATATGGATGAAAGGGGATCTTATCTCTATCTCTATTTAATCCTATTGGGTTATTTGACCCTGTCTGATGTAGAAAAAGTAAATGCACTATTGTAGCAGCTGCTACAATAAAAGGTAAAACAAAATGAAATGTGAAAAATCGTGTTAATGTAGCGTTATCTACTGCAAATCCTCCTCATACTCATTGTACTAATATTGTTCCTAAGTATGGAATTGCGGACAATAAATTGGTAATAACAGTAGCTCCTCAGAAAGATATTTGTCCTCATGGTAATACATACCCTATAAATGCTGTCCCTATAACTAAGAATAAAATAATTACCCCTACGGATCACGTGTGGATATATTTATAGGATCCGTAATAAATATTACGACCAATATGTAAATAAATACAAATAAAGAAAAATGAAGCTCCGTTGGCATGTAATGTTCGTAGTAATCAACCATAATTAACATCCCGGCAAATATGATTTACACTATAAAATGCTATATCAATATTTGCAGTATAATGTATGGCTAGAAATAGCCCTGTAGCAATCTGTAGAATTAAACATAATCCTAATAATGATCCAAAATTTCATCAAATAGAGATATTTGATGGAGTTGGTAAATCTACCAAAGCACTATTTCCAATTTTAAATAATGGGTGTATTAATCGTATTGGTTTATTCATTAGTCTGTTGTTCGTAATGGGCCTTGATGAGACTCTGTAATTTTTACAACAACAATTAATGTTAAAAACAAATAAATTACTATAAATAAGGTTAATATATTATTGGGGTAATTAAATAATCTTATTATTAATCTTGTTCTATTATAGTTTCCTCTATTATAAATTATTATATTTTCTTCAGAGTTATTACTTAGCAGTATAGGATCAATTAATATAAATGTTATAAAAAATAATATGTTTAATATCAGTAAAGCAATAAATGATGATATTTTATTTTTCATAAATATTTCATTTGAGGCTACTCTAGTTATATAAATAAATAAAACGAGTATTCCTCCCAAAAATACCAAGAATAGGATATAAGAAAATCATGCATTTTGTGATATATTATTTGTAATTAAACAAATAAATACTGTTTGAATTAATAAGGTAATCCCTATAGATATGGGGTGTTTCATTAATATAAAAATAGTTCTATTTGATATACCTAAAAATAAAAATATTAATTGTCTGATGTCAGAGGTTAGTTTAAATCTAAAATATTAGTTTTGGAGACTAATGATGAATATAATTATTTACCTCTGATTGGGGGGGGCTGTTCAAGGAGAAATTAATTCTCAATTTTGGTTTACAAGACCAATGTTTTAATAAACTACTGTAACTAATGTTAATTCTTTATAAGGTTATTTTTTTCTTCTTCTTTTTCTGTGGTTTATTTTCTTTTGTAAGTAAGCGTAAACATTTATTGTCTACTTTACTTAGACTAGAATTTATGGTTTTATCAATATTTTTTTATATATTTTCCCTTTTAATTTTTAATTTTATGGATTTATATTTTTTAATATATTTTCTTACTTTTAGAGTTTGTGAAGGAGCTTTAGGTCTCGCTATTTTAGTGTCAATAATTCGTAGTCATGGTAGAGATCAGTTTGTAAATCTTAATATTCTTCAATGTTAAAATTTTTATTTTTTATTCTTTTTATGATCCCTACTTGTTTTTTTGTTAATTATTGAACTTTTTTTTCCTTTTTACTGTTACTATTCATGTCTTTTTTTTTGTTTGGTCATATACCTTTTTATTATAGTGGTATTGGTTATTATTTTGGTCAGGATATTTTATCTTATGGGCTGGTCTTACTTAGATTTTGAATTTGCTGTTTAATAATTCTTGCTAGAACTGTTTTTTACTTTAAGAAAAATAATTTAAATTTGTTTCTTTTAATAAATTTGTTTCTTTTGTTGTTTTTGGTTCTTTCTTTTTTAAGAAATAGTTTATTTATATTTTATCTTTTTTTTGAAAGATCTCTTATTCCTACCTTTTTTCTTATTCTTGGTTGAGGTTATCAACCTGAACGTATGCAAGCTGGTATTTATTTACTGTTTTATACCTTGTTTGCTTCCCTTCCTTTATTGGCTTCAATTTTCAATTTTTATTATATTGGAAATACATTAAATATTTTAATATTTTTTTCCTTTTTTAATATAGACTTTGGGTTTTATGTTTACATTTCTATAATTCTTGCTTTTTTAGTTAAAATACCTATATTTATTTTTCATCTTTGATTACCAAAGGCTCATGTTGAAGCTCCTGTAGCTGGCTCCATAATTTTGGCAGGGGTGTTACTAAAGCTGGGAGGGTACGGTTTGATTCGTGTTTTCTCTCTTATTTATTATTTAGGGGTAACTTTTAATTTTTTATTTGTTTCTATTAGAATTATTGGAGGTGTTTTAGTTAGTCTGATTTGTTTACGTCAAGTTGATTTAAAGTCTTTAATTGCTTATTCTTCTGTTGCTCATATAGGGATTGTTATTGGTGGTTTAATGACAATAAGTTATTGGGGATTAAGTGGCTCATATACTTTAATGATTGCACATGGTCTTTGTTCTTCTGGTATGTTTTGTTTAGCTAATATTTCTTATGAACGTGTTGGTAGACGAAGATTATTTTTAAATAAGGGTTTAATGAATCTTATGCCTAGAATAACTCTTTGGTGATTTTTATTAAGATCTTCTAATATAGCTGCTCCTCCTACATTAAATTTACTTGGAGAAATTAGACTATTTAATAGTCTTATTAGATGGAGATGAGTTTTAATGTTTGGATTAGCTTTTTTATCTTTTTTTAGTGCAGCGTATACCCTTTACTTATACTCTTATTCTCAACATGGGATGGTTTTTTCTTGTTTATATAGCATTGATTCTGGTTATTTACGTGAATATTTACTTTTGTTTTTACATTGACTCCCTTTAAATTTGCTGATTTTAAATGTAAATAGCTTTTTTAATTTACTTTATCTTAAGTAGTTTATTTAAAAATAATGATTTGTGGTGTCATAGAAGTATTTTTTATACCTTAGGTAATTAATTGGCGTTCTAATATTTGTAAGATTTCCTTTTTTATTTTAATTAGATTTAGATTATCTTTTTTTTTTACAGGGATTTATTTTTGTGTTTTTAATATGTGTTATTTTATTGAGTGAGAAGTTTTAATATTAAATTCTTCTAATGTGGTTATAACTTTCCTTTTTGATTGAATATCTTTAATATTTATAGGGCTTGTATTATTCATTTCCTCTATGGTTATTTTTTATAGTAATGATTATATAGAAGGGGATGTATTTATTGTGCGTTTTATTTTATTGGTTATTATATTTGTAATATCTATAATGCTTTTAATCATTAGTCCTAATATGATTTCGATTTTATTAGGTTGAGATGGTCTTGGTTTAATTTCTTATTTATTAGTTATTTATTACCAGAATTTTAAGTCTTACAGTGCTGGAATATTAACTGTTTTATCTAATCGCTTGGGTGATGTGGCTTTTTTAGTTTCTATTTCTTGAATATTAAATTTTGGTTCTTGAAATTATATTTTTTATGTTGATTTATTTTCTGAACTTCTTGAAGCTAAAATAATTGCCTTTTTAATAATAGTTGCTGCTATAACTAAAAGTGCTCAGATTCCCTTCTCTTCTTGATTACCTGCTGCTATAGCAGCTCCTACTCCTGTTTCTTCTTTAGTTCATTCTTCTACTCTTGTGACTGCAGGGGTTTATTTAATAATTCGGTTTAATGCTTTAATTATAAATACAGGCTTCTCTTCTTATTTATTATTAATTGGAGGGATAACTATATTTATGTCTGGTTTAGGTGCCAACTTTGAATTTGATTTAAAAAAAATTATTGCCCTTTCTACTCTTAGACAACTTGGTTTAATAATGAGAATTTTATCTATGGGTTACTACAATTTGGCCTTCTTTCATTTATTAACTCATGCTCTTTTTAAGGCTTTATTATTCATATGCGCTGGTGTGATAATTCACAACTTGATAGATTGTCAAGATATTCGGGGTATAGGGAGATTAATCAATTATCTCCCTTTGACCTCGGCTTGTTTCTGTGTTTCTAATCTTGCTTTGTGTGGAATACCTTTCTTGGCTGGTTTTTACTCTAAGGATTTAATTCTGGAAGTAAGTTGTTTTTCTTCTGTTAATTTATTATCTTTTTTCTTTTTCTTTTTTTCTACTGGCCTAACTGCATGTTATACTGCTCGTCTAATTTATTTTACGATAATTAGTCCAGTTAATTTACCTTCCTCTAATAGTATTAGTGATGAAAGATGAAATATATTAAAAGGAATATTAGGTATAGTTTTTATAGGGGTTTTCGGTGGTAGAATGATTTCTTGAATTATCTTTCCTACACCTTATATAATTTGTTTGCCTTTCTTTCTTAAGACTCTAGCTTTATCAGTAACTTTGGTGGGGGCTCTTATAGGTTATACTTTAACTTTAATCTCTTATAATGAAAACTCGTTAACAATAAATTGGCTTTTATTAACATTTTTTGCTGGTAGAATATGATTTATACCTTATATTAGAACTCGTGGTGTATCTCCAACTTTTTTAAATCTTGGTAGAGGGTTAATTAAGAGCTTTGATCAGGGATGATGTGAATTTTTTGGAGGTCAGGGTTTATTTCGTTTCTTTCGTCAAAATTCGGTTATGATTCAACTTTTTCAATTGAATTTAGTTAAAATTTATTTGTTATCTTTTTTGATTTTTTTATTAATTATTTTAATTTTATTATGTTTGAATAGCTTAAGTTTAAAGCATTACATTGAAGCTGTAATTATAGTATTTATACTTTCAAATATTTATGAAAAGACTTCTTTTGTTTTTACATTGAAAATGTAATGTTTTTGATTAAACTACATAAACTTAAGAATATTAACGGAATTAAACCGCTAAAGAGTTAAGTTAGCAGCTTACCCTTACTTCTAGTCTATTCTCTTAACTGGAATTACATATTCATTTTTATCATTAACAGTGATATGCCTCTTTTTTGGCTTCAGTTAAATTAAATGGAGGCATAGTATGCCAATTTTCAGGTCGAAACTGATTGTAATATTTCACTTTCCATTCAAGATGGATTGAGAGATTTCAATACCTTTTGAATGCAAATCAAATGTTATAATTAACTACCATCCTAGTTTGATCATTCAAGAGCTCCTTGGTACCACTCGTAATATAATCCTACTAATAAGATTACGATGAAAATCGAGAATGTAATTATCCATATCTCGGGTAGTGAAGTGTTTATTACTATTATTACCGGTAAAATAATAGCAATTTCTACATCAAAAATTAGGAAAATAACTGCAATTAAAAAAAACTTAAGCGAAAATGGAATACGTGCTACGTAAAATGGATCAAATCCACATTCAAAAGGGGTTCTTTTTTCTCGGTCTACGATTGATTTTTTTGATAAAATGGATGCAATAGACATTACTACTGTTCTTAATAATATTAATACAATACATATGATTACTATGGAATTCAATATTTATTCTGATTTATTCAGTCCTTCTGATTGGAAGTCAAATATACTATATATACTAAATAAATATCTACCTCATCAGTAAATTGAAATATAAAGGAATAATCATACTACATCTACGAAATGTCAATATCAGGCTGCAGCTTCAAATCCAAAGTGATGTCCTGATGAGAAGTGCTTTATATAGTGTCGTCCCAAGCAAATTAATAGGAATGTTGTACCAATAATTACATGTAACCCATGAAATCCTGTGGCTACAAAAAATGTAGACCCATAAACTGAGTCCGCAATTGTAAACGGTGCTTCAATATACTCATAAGCTTGTAAAATTGTGAAATAAATTCCTAAAAGTACAGTAAAGAATAGCCCTTGCATTGCTTGCGAGTGATTATTTTCTATTAATCCATGGTGGGCTCAGGTTACCGTAACCCCTGATGCTAGTAGAATTGATGTATTTAGTATTGGAATTGATATAGGATCAAAAGGTGAAATTCCTTTCGGGGGTCAAATTCTTCCTAATTCTACCGCTGGAGATAGTCTTCTGTGAAAATATGCTCAAAAAAATGAAAAAAAGAATAGTACTTCTGATGTAATAAATAAAATTATTCCTCATCGTAATCCAATTACTACTGGATGGGTATGTAATCCTTGTATTGTTCCTTCTCGTGAAATATCACGTCATCATTGATATATAGTTAAAATTACTAATGTCGTTCCGATAAATATTAATTGGGTTCTATATATATGGAATCATTTAACTAATCCTGTTACTATTGCTATTGCTCCAATAGCTCCTGTTAAAGGCCAAGGTCTTTGATCTACTAAATGGTAAGGGTGATTTTGGTGTGTTGACATTAATTTACTTCTCTAGAATATAACGTTCTTAATACTGCGAAAACGTAAGATTGAATAATTGCTACTGCTGATTCTAATACTAATAATGCGATTTGTGTAATTAAAAGAAGGGATAAAATTGAATACGTAATTGAAGGGCCTGTGTTTCCTAATAAGGTTATTAATAGATGTCCTGCAATTATATTGGCAGCCAATCGTACTGCTAGTGTTCCTGGACGAATTATATTTCTGATGGTTTCAATTAAAACCATAAATGGTATTAATACTGGAGGGGTACCTTGTGGCACAAGATGGGCAAATATATGTTGAGTGTGATTAATTCACCCATAAACTATGAATCTTAACCATAATGGTAAAGCCAATGTTAATGTAAATGATAGATGTCTAGAACTTGTAAAAATGTAAGGGAATAGCCCTATAAAATTGTTAAATAAAATTAATGAGAATACAGAAATGAAGATGAATGTACTTCCATTATATCCTTGAATTCCTAATAATGTTTTAAATTCTTTGTGTAATGTAGTTGTAATGTTGCTTCATAGCATAATTATTCGTCTAGGTACAACTCAATATATTATAGGTAGTAATATTATACCTAGTACTGTTGATATTCAATTTATTGAAGAATTAAATACTGATGATGTAGGGTCAAATACTGAAAATAGATTTGTTATCATTTTCAACTTATTGTTTTTTTAACGAAACTTTTATCTTGATCTATACTTTGTATTTTAGGAATAAATAAATAGTAGTTAATTCTTATCATAATAATTAAAGATAGTGTAAATAATAAAAATAGAGTTAATCATCTTATTGGTGCTATTTGAGGGATCAAAGAATACTAAATCTTTAGTAATTTTAGTTTGACATTCTAATGTTATTGTTTAACTAATTCTTTTCATTAGGAGTATTTCGTTACTTTACTATCATGTGGTTTAAGAGACCATTACTTACTTTCAGTCACCTAATGAAGCTTCTCTTATTTTTTGGATTCAATCAATGAATGTTTTAGTTTTTACTCTCTCGATGGTAATAGGTATAAATCTATGATTTGCTCCACAAATTTCAGAACATTGCCCATAAAATAATCCAGGTCGGTTTATGAAAAAACTTGTTTGGTTAATGCGTCCTGGTGTTGCATCTACCTTAACCCCTAAAGAAGGTACAGTTCATGAATGTAATACATCTGCTGCTGTGACTAAAATACGTACCTGTGCTTGCATAGGTAAAACTACTCGATTATCAACTTCTAACAATCGGAATATTCCCTTTTCCAAATCTCTTTCTGGCACTATGTAGGAATCAAATTCAATATGGTTAAAATCTGAGTATTCATATCTTCAATATCATTGATGTCCAACAGTTTTTATGGTAATTGAAGGTTCTCTAACTTCATCTATTAAATATAATAGTCGTAAAGATGGTATAGCAATTATAATTAATACAAATACTGGTAATACCGTTCACGCTGTTTCGATTTTTTGTCCATCTAATAAATTTCGGTTTAGTTGTTTATTTCAACATATTGATAATATTACATATCCTACTATTACTGTAATAATAAGCAAAATTATTATGGTGTGATCATGAAAATAAACTATCTGTTCTATTATTGGTGATGCAGCTTCTTGGAATCTTACTTGTGCTCATGTTGCCATTTTTAATGGGAGGAATAGCCCCCATGGATGGAGCTTAAATCCATAGCACTTTTCTGCCACATTAAAACTTAATTATTAGTGGTAATTCTGAATAACAATGTTCAGTTGGCGGTGTTTTTTGATATCATTCAATTGAGGTATTTATAGAATTTGTTGCTAATACTTGTCGTTGAGAAGCTAATGCCTCCCAAATAATAAATAATAATATAATTACTCCTATTATAGAAATTGATCTACCTAAAGTGGAAACAATATTTCATGCTGTATATGAATCAGGGTAGTCTGAGTATCGTCGAGGTATACCAGCTAATCCTAAGAAATGCTGTGGAAAGAATGTTAAATTTACTCCAATAAACATTGTTAGGAACTGTACCTTTAATATTTGACTATTTATTGATGTTCCTGTAAATAGTGGAAATCAGTGAATTAGTCCTCCTATAATTGCAAAAACGGCTCCTATTGATAGGACGTAATGGAAGTGGGCTACCACGTAGTAAGTATCATGTATAGCAATATCGATTGATGAATTTGCTAATACAACTCCTGTTAATCCTCCTACAGTAAATAAGAATACAAACCCTAATGCTCATAATAACGAAGGTCTATAACTTAATTGGCTACCGTGCAATGTGGCAAGTCAACTGAAAATTTTAATTCCTGTGGGTACAGCAATTACTATTGTTGCTGAAGTGAAATAAGCTCGTGTATCAACATCTATACCTACAGTAAATATATGGTGAGCCCATACTACAAACCCTAGAATTCCAATTGCAATTATAGCATAAATTATTCCTAGTACTCCAAATGTCTCCTTTTTACCTCTTTCTTGTGCAATAATATGTGAAATTATTCCAAACCCTGGTAAAATTAAAATGTATACTTCAGGGTGCCCAAAAAACCAAAATAAATGTTGATATAAAATAGGATCTCCTCCCCCTGCAGGATCAAAGAATGATGTATTGATATTACGGTCTGTCAGTAGTATAGTAATAGCACCGGCTAGTACTGGTAATGATAATAAAAGTAGTACTGCGGTAATTACTACAGCTCAAACAAATAGAGGCAATTGATCTATGTTTATTCCAGGTGACTTTATATTGATTGTAGTTGTAATAAAATTAATTGCTCCTAAAATTGAGGACACCCCTGCCAAGTGTAATGAAAAAATCGTTAAATCAACGGATGCTCCAGCGTGAGCAATTACTCCTGCTAGTGGTGGATATACTGTTCATCCAGTTCCTGCCCCTCTCTCTACTAAACTTCTTGCTAAAAGTAAAGTTAACGAGGGAGGTAAAAGTCAAAATCTTATATTATTTAATCGGGGGAAAGCTATATCTGGTGCTCCTAATATTAATGGCACCAATCAATTTCCAAATCCACCAATTATGATAGGCATTACTATAAAAAAAATTATGACAAAAGCGTGTGCGGTTACTACTACATTATAAATTTGGTCATCTCCAATTAGAGATCCAGGTTGCCCTAGTTCAACTCGAATTAATATTCTTAAAGCAGTCCCTACTATTCCTGCTCATGCTCCAAACATCAAATATAGGGTTCCAATATCTTTGTGGTTTGTAGAAAACAATCATTGTCGCATTCCTATATCCTTTTATAATTAATGACCCTTTAATTATAAAGTAAGATGGTTGAGAAATAGACATTAGATTGTAAATCTAATTACGAGGAGTTACCCCTCTCTTGCTAGGTTTTATAGTCAAAGAAAATGATATTAGACTGCAATTCTAAAGTTGTTTATATAAACTAAGACCTAAAAGATTATTACTTTTAATAGAAGCTTTGAAGGCTACTTGTTTATTTAACATAAGATCTTAATATAAGTTAATTGCTACAATTAAAGGAATTCCTGCTATTGAAATTAATACTGATATAAATATAATTGATTTATTGTTGTTTTGGTTAATTCAAATTGTTGATATATTATTTATAGTAAATGCACTATATGTTATTCGCAGGTAAAAGTATAGTGTAATCATAGTAGTTATAATTATAACAATAATTAATAAAGTTCTTTCAAATAAAAGACAATTTTGAATAATTAGTCATTTTGGTATAAACCCTAAGAATGGAGGTAATCCCCCTAGAGATAAAATTGCTAAAAATAATGTGAATTTTAATCTATTATTTATCTTAAGAGAAAAGATTTGTGATAAATAGAATAATGAGTTATTATTTATTAATAAGACCACAGTAATGCTAAGTAGTCTATAAAATAAAAAATACATTAATCAATAATTTAATCTTATAAGAATTGCTATAATTATTCATCCAATGTGTCTAATTGACGAATAAGCTATAATTTTTCGGATTGAGGTTTGATTGAATCCCCCAATTGCCCCAACAATAACTCTAGTTAATATAATAATATTACTTATTATACCTGAAGTTAAAATATATCTTGATATAATTATGGGGGCAATTTTTTGCCATGTCATGATTAATATACAATTAGTTCATGATAATCCTTGTATAACCCCTGGAAATCAAAAATGAAAAGGGGCAGCCCCTATCTTAATGAATATTGAAGTTAAGAAAACTAAATAAATAAATTGTTTATCAAAATTAATAAACTCTGATATAATTAGAGACATTAATAATATTATTGAAGCTATGGCTTGGACCATAAAGTACTTTATAGATGCCTCTCTTTCATAAGGGGTTTTATTATTATTTATTAATGGAATAAAAGATATTAAGTTTATTTCTAATCCAATTCACATTAATAATCATGATCTTGATCTAATTGTAATTAATGTTCCTGTAATTAGTCTTGATGTAAAAAGTATTATTGATAGATTTATTTTAATTAAAAAGAGAGAGATTAGAACTCTCATAAAAAGGGTATGAACCTATTAGCTTAATTAGCTTATCTTTTTATTTCTTAGTGTACGATGCACGAAAATTTTTGATGTTTTAAGAGTAGTTTGATTCTACAAGAAATAATAAAGGTAATATAAATTACGTAATCCATTCTATCAAAATGACCCTTTAGCTCAGGCACTTTATT